ATCATCTATATGGGATTTCCAAAATTATTAATAAAAAATAGACCGCGAGCGGTCGAAGACCTCAAAATAAACGTACAAAAAGAATTGAATTGTGTGAACCGAAAACTCAACATTACTATTAAACAAATTGCAAAACCTTATGGACACCCTAAAATTCTTGCAGAATTTATAGCCGTACAATTAAAAAATAGGGTATTCTTTCGAAAAGCAATGAAAAAGGCTATTGAATTAGGCAAACAAGCCGGGGCAAAAGGAATTAAAATACAAATCGCAGGCCGTCTCGGTGGAAAAGATAAGGCACGTGTTGACTGGATAAGAAAGGGTAGGGTTCCCCTACAAACCATTCGCGCGAAAATTGATTATTACGCCTATACGTTTCGAACTATCTATGGGGTATTGGGTATCAAAATTTGGATATTTATAGACGAGGAATAATAAGCCTTTACTTGACTTGTCTTTCTGTTTTGATTTAACGATAGAACAAAGAATGACAGCCTTTTTTCCATCAAATTTCCATCAAAACAATTCTCATTTTTAATTCTATATTCTATAAGGTTGAATAAAAATTCGATTGACCTATTCTTTTGATAGAATTGCTATGCTTAGTGTGTGACTCGTTGGTTTTTGTTAGAATTAATACGAAAAAAAAGTAAGAGCCCATAGTATGAAGTATGAACTAATAACTATAGAACTAATAACCAACTCATCGCATCACATTATCTGGATCCAAAGAAGCAGTCAAGATAGGATATTTTGGTCCTATCATTGCAGCAACTGAATTTTTTTTTCATAAACAAGAAATCAAATGAGTTATCAAGCAAAAGAAAAAAAAAGAAAAATATACATTAAAGGAGGGGGATGCGGATAAATGGAAAGGCGAAAGAAAGAAAAAAATGAATCTAAATGATATACGATTCCACTATGTAAGGTCTTTGAATCATATCATAAAAGACAATGTAATAAAGCATGAATACAGATTCACACATAATTATCTGATATGAATCTATTCATAGAAAAAAGAAAAAAGTAAGAGCCTCCGGCCAATAAAGACTAAGAGGGTTGGCTCAAGAACAAAGTTCATTAAGAGCTCCATTGTAGAATTCAGACCTAATCATTAATCAAGAAGCGATGGGAACGATGTAATCCATGAATACAGAAGATTCAATTGAAAAAGAATCCTAATGATTCATTGGGAAGGATGGCGGAACGAACCAGAGACCAATTCATCTATTCTGAAAAGTGATAAACTAATCCTATAAAACTAAAATAGATATTGAAAGAGTAAATATTCGCCCGCGAAAATTCCTTTTTTATTAAATTGCTCATATTTTTTTTTTAGCAATGCAATCTAATAAAATATATCTATACAAAAAAATATAGACAAACTATATATATAATATATTTCAAATTTCCTTATATATCCAAATATAAAAATATCTAATAAATTAGATGAATATCAAAGAATCTATTGATTTAGTGTATTATTAAATGTATATCTTAATTCAATATTATTATTCTATTCATTTTTATTATTCATTTTTATTCATTTTCAATTTTAGAATATATTAATCTATATATTAATTTAGAATTCTATTCTAATTCGAATTCAATTTTTAAATATTCATATTCAATTAAAATTGAAATTTTTTCATTCGCGAGGAGCCGGATGAGAAGAAACTCTCACGTCCGGTTCTGTAGTAGAGGTGGAATTAAGAAAAAACCATCAACTATAACCCCAAAAGAACCAGATTCTGTAAACAACATAGAGGAAGAATGAAGGGAATATCTTATCGGGGGAATCGTATTTGTTTCGGAAGATATGCTCTTCAGGCACTTGAACCTGCTTGGATCACGTCTAGACAAATAGAAGCAGGTCGGCGAGCAATGACGCGAAATGCACGCCGCGGTGGAAAAATATGGGTACGTATATTTCCAGACAAACCAGTTACAGTAAAATCTGCGGAAAGCCGTATGGGTTCGGGGAAAGGATCCCCCCGATATTGGGTAGTTGTTGTCAAACCCGGTCGAATACTTTATGAAATAAGCGGAGTATCAGAAAATATAGCCCGAAGGGCTATCTCGATAGCGGCATCTAAAATGCCTGTACGAACTCAATTCATTATTTCAGGATAGGAATGTAGAACCAAAGGAAATAGATCTTGGGGATAAAAACAACCGTAGATTCTTTTTACTTTTTATTTTTGGCAAACAATATTTCTTTTTCTTTTTCGCCCTTTGTTTGTTTGCATTTATTGAAAGAACAGATAAAAAGAAGATATGATTCAACCTCAGACCCATTTGAATGTAGCAGACAACAGCGGGGCTCGAAAATTAATGTGTATTCGAATCTTAGGAGCTAGCAATCGTCGATATGCTCGTATTGGTGACGTTATTGTTGCTGTGATCAAAAAAGCAATACCAAGTACGCGCTTAGAAAGATCAGAAGTGATCAGAGCTGTAATTGTACGTACCTGTAAAGAACTCAAACGCGACAATGGTCTGCTAATACGATATGATGACAATGCTGCAGTTATCATTGATCAAAAAGGAAATCCAAAAGGAAGTAGAGTTTTTGGTGCGATTGCCCTGGAATTGGAAAAAAACTTTCCTAAAATACTTTCATTAGCTCCTGAGGTATTATAAGATGAGAAGTAGGATATTTGAATGAAATTGTAGATTGTGTATCACGTATATACCTTTCATTTTGAATTTTTTTTTTATTTTTTTTAATTCATAAAAAAAATAAACTAATAAAAAAAGCATGTTGATTATATAAAAATTCGGAGACACCACTGATTTTAGTTTATCATGGGTAGGGACACTATTGCTGATATAATAACCTCTATACGAAATGCTGACATGAATAGAAAAGGAACAGTTCGAATAGCATCTACTAACATCACCGAAAGCATTGTTAAAATACTTTTACGAGAAGGCTTTATTGAAAATGCGAGAAAACACCAAGAAAGAAACAAATATTTTTTGGTTTTAACTCTGCGACATAGAAGAAATAGGAAAGGACCATATAGAAATACTTTAAATTTAAAAAGAGTCAGTCGGCCTGGTCTACGAATCTATTCTAACTATCAACGAATTCCTAGAATTTTAAGTGGAATGGGAATTGTAATTCTTTCTACCTCTCGAGGTATAATGACGGATCGGGAAGCTCGACTAGAAGGAATTGGTGGAGAAATTTTATGTTATATATGGTAATCCTTCTGATATCCGAGTTAGATCAAAAATTTATTATTTGTGAGAGAACGAGCAGGTTATCTATTCTCTTCCCCCTATTAGTTGGTACTTTAAGGAGGTTTTGCTTGGAATGAAAGAACAAAAATGGATAGTAGAAGGATTGGTTATTCAATCATTTCCTAATGCTATGTTCCACGTCCGTTTAGATAATGAACAGGTAGTTCTAGGTTATATTTCAGGAAAGATACGACGTAATTCTATACGAATCCTACCGGGAGATAGGGTTAAGATTGAAATAAGCCGTTATGATTTAACCAAAGGCCGTATAATTTATAGATTCCCCCACAACGATTCAGATGATTCGGATGATTCAAAGGACTAAGTGGTTTTTCAACTTCAACATTCCTTCCCATGAGAATACAATTCGAGGTTCAAAATTTCAAGAAACTTATTTTCTTCCAAGAAATAGACTCGGAATTAAAGTAAGGAATGACAAATATGAAAAAAGGGGCCTCTGTTCGTAAAATTTGTGAAAAATGTCGTCTGATCCGCAGACGAGGACGAATTATAGTAATTTGTTCTAACTCAAAACATAAACAACGACAAGGATAATTATTCTACTAAAAATAAAAGGAATTTTGTAAAAGATTTGATTTCCGTAAAAAAAAAAATGAAGGATTTGTTTTGACATGAAATGGATATATCCATATATCTCTGACTCATATTTATGAGATGATAAAATATGGCAAAACACGGACCAAGAATTGTTTATCGGCGGCGTCGTATTCGTTCGCGTAAGACTGCTGCGCGTAAAATACCAAAGGGCGTTATTCATGTTCAAGCAGGTTTCCACAATACCATTGTGACTGTTACGGATGTAGGGGGTCGGGTGGTTTCTTGGGCTTCCGCCGGTACTTGTGGATTCAGGGGTGCAAAAAGAGGGACACCCTTTGCGGCTCAAACCGCGGCGGGAAGTGCTATTCGTCCAGTGGTAGGGCAGGGTATGCAACGAGCAGAAGTCAGGATAAAGGGTACCGGTCTCGGAAGGGATGGAGCATTACGGGCTATTCGTAGAAGTGGTGTACGAGTAAGGTTCGTGCTAGACGTAACCCCTATGCCGCATAATGGCTGTAGGCCTCCTAAAAAAAGACGTGTGTAGAAATAAAAATTGAAGAAATTTCAAGAGAAATAAATGATTCAAAAATATGATCAATATTTTATAATATTACTATGGTTCGAGAGAAAATAAGAGTATCTACCCGTACACTGCAGTGGAAGTGTGTTGAATCAAGAACAGATAGTAAATGTCTTTATTATGGGCGCTTTATTCTCTCTCCACTGATGAAAGGTCAAGCTGACACAATAGGCGTTGCGATGCGAAGAGCTTTGCTTGGAGAAATAGAAGGAACATGTATAACACGTGCAAAATCTGAGAAAATCCCACATGAATACTCTACCATAGTAGGTATTCAAGAATCAGTACACGAAATTTTAATGAATTTGAAAGAAATTGTATTGAGAAGTAATCTATATGGAACTTGTGAGGCGTCTATTTGTGTTAGGGGCCCTAGATGTGTAACTGCTCAAGATATCATCTTGCCACCTTATGTCGAAATAGTTGACAATACACAGCATATAGCTAGCTTGACAGAACCAATTGATTTGTGTATTGGATTACAACTCGAGAGAAATCGCGGATATCGTATAAAAGCGCCAAATAACTTTCAAGATGGAAGTTACCCTATAGATGCTCTATTCATGCCTGTTCGAAACGTGAATCATAGTATTCATTCTTATGGGAATGAAAA